CTTTTTCTACCCATCCTGTCTATTGTCCTTTTCGTTTCGTGTTGGACTAGAAACTTATTACTTCTTATTAGTTATTAGACGAGATTTTACAAAAAAAATAGTTCATAAGAGAGAACAAATATTTCTTCTTTTTTCGATGCGAATTTGACACAACATAGGAGAACCGCCCTTTATATTTATTCTATTTATAATTGAAAAATAATTGAAAAAGGGGTTCCATCATATTCATATAGAGTGAAGTGCTACCCCGGATTCCCACAAAAGAGAATCAGTTCTTTTAATACTCACACTCCTTAATTAGTTAATAGTCCTAGTAATTGGATTTATATGTTTATTCTGATAGGAAATAAGATATTCAACTAAATAAATGATTTTTCATCGAATGACTATTCATCTATTGTATTTTCATGCAAACAGGGAGAAAGAAAACTCTATGGAAAAATGGTGGTTCAATTCGATGCTATCTAAAAAGGAGTTAGAACACAGGTGTGGGCTAAGTAAATCAATGGACAGTCTTGGTCCTATTGAAAATACCAGTGAAAGTGAAGATCCAAATAGAAATGATACGGATAAAAACATTCCTAGTTGGAGTGATAATGACAGTTCTAGTTACAGTAATGTTGATCATTTATTCGGCGTCAAGGACATTCCGAATTTCTTCATTTCTGATGACACTTTTTTAGTTAAGGATAATAATGGGGACAGTTATTCCATATATTTTGATATTGAAAATGAGATTTTTGAGATTGACAATGATCATTCTTTTATGAGTGAACTAGAGAGTTCTTTTTATAGTTATTGGAATTCGAGTTATCTGAATAATGGATCTAAGAGTAAGGATCCCTACTATGATCGTTACATGTATCATACTCAATATAGTTGGAATAATCACATTAATAGCTGCATTGACAGTTATCTTTATTCTCAAATCCGTATTGATACTTCCATTTTAAGTGGGAGTGACAATTACAGTGACAGTTACATTTATAGTTCCATTTGTGGTGAAAGTAGAAATAGTAATAAAGGCGAAAGTTCCCGTATAAGAACCAGCACTAATGGTAATGATTTAACTATAAGAGAAAGTTCTAATGATCTCGATGTAACTGTAACTCAAAAATATAGGCATTTGTGGGTTCAATGCGAAGTAACTGTAACTCAAAAATATAGGTATTTGTGGGTTCAATGCGAAAATTGTTATGGATTAAATTATAAGAAATTTTTTAAGTCAAAAATGAATATTTGTGAACAATGTGGATATCATTTGAAAATGAGTAGTTCAGATAGAATCGAACTTTCGATTGATCCAGGCACTTGGGATCCTATGGATCAAGACATGGTCTCTCTGGATCCCATTGAATTTCATTCGGAGGAGGAGCCTTATAAAGATCGTATCGATTCTTATCAAAGAAAAACAGGATTAACTGAGGCTGTTCAAACAGGCATAGGCCAACTAAACGGTATTCCCATAGCAATTGGGGTTATGGATTTTCAGTTTATGGGGGGTAGTATGGGATCCGTAGTTGGGGAGAAAATTACCCGTTTGATCGAGTATGCTACCAATGAATTTCTACCTCTTATTATAGTGTGTGCTTCCGGAGGGGCACGCATGCAAGAAGGAAGTTTGAGCTTGATGCAAATGGCTAAAATATCTTCTGCTTTATATGATTATCAATCAAATAAAAAGTTATTCTATGTATCAATCCTTACATCACCTACTACTGGTGGGGTGACGGCTAGTTTTGGTATGTTGGGGGATATCATTATTGCCGAACCCAATGCCTACATTGCATTTGCGGGTAAAAGAGTAATTGAACAAACATTGAATAAAACAGTACCTGAAGGTTCACAAGCGGCCGAATATTTATTCCAGAAAGGCTTATTCGATTTAATTGTACCACGTAATCCTTTAAAAGGCGTTCTGAGTGAGTTATTTCAGCTCCACGCTTTCTTTCCTTTGAATCAAAATTCAATCAAGTAGAGCATTAAGCTCAATTATTTTATTTGTAGCAACCAAGTAGTTAGTTTATCGGAATCAAAGTAAAAATCATAAGAATAGGGTTTTATTTGGTGGTATAAGATCAAATTGTAGAAAGAATCAAAACCAAAGTTGTGGATAATTCTTTTTTTGACCTCGATTCCTGATTAGTAATCGGGGAGCTTCCATTAACAAGATAAAAGAGTGAATTCCTCCGTTCGTGAAATTCCTTTTATTTGACGAATTTCATCTTCCCTTCTTACGTATCTATATATAATTCAAATAGATAAAAAAAAATATAGAGTTTTCTATCTTTCTATATCTACTGGGAATCCCCATTTTATTTTGACTAAGAATCCCTGTTGAATCGGATTCTAACGAATCTTTCAGTAATTTGTAAGAACCTCTTTCTTTATTAAATTAAAAGACAACAACAAAAGAAGAAGAAAAGAAAAAGAATAATAATAAAGTCGATTATCATACATATATTTCATGTAGAAAGATGAATAAGTCCATTTATTTAGTTCTACATTCCTTGCACTTATTATATATACTCACTTAGATATATACTTAGGTCTAGACTAATTCGAATTATTATTTAATTAAGAATATTAAGAATTATAATTATTATAAGATATCTTTATAACAATATAACAATAACAGGTACAACTAGTAAATCGAGGTACCCATTCTATGACAACTTTCAACTTTCCCTCTATTTTTGTGCCTTTAGTAGGCCTAGTATTTCCGGCAATTGCAATGGCTTCTTTATTTCTTCATGTTCAAAAAAATAAGATTGTTTAAATCCGATGGGACTAAATCTCATCCATTTTTTTGTTTCAAAACTTAGACTTGTATCATAACACAGATATCTATTTAGTGGAATATGGTCTAATATGCGGTTCAGCCGAACATAACTGAAAGATCTCTTATGCATGCAGAAAATCAAATGATATACGGGTAAATGAATTCTATCTATTTGAAAATAGATCAGGATCGGCGGATGTCTGAAATGTAAAGTCAATGTATCTATATGTATGTCAATATCTATAAGGGAATCATATGAAGGGGATGTTATTATTTTAGATCGAACCAATTTGATGAATTAAATTTTTCCTAAAGGTTCACATCAAAAGAGTGCTAGTTGATGAGAGTTATTTCGGAAACAAAAAGAGTAAAGTCAAATTCATTTGGCTTATTCTCTCAATTCCAATAAAATGCAACCGGATTAAGTATGAGTTGGCGATCAGAACGTATATGGATAGAACTTATAACAGGGTCTCGAAAAACAAGTAATTTCTGCTGGGCCTTTATCCTTTTTTTAGGTTCATTAGGATTCTTATTGGTTGGAACTTCCAGTTATCTTGGTAGAAATTTGATATCTTTATTTCCGGCTCAGCAAATCATTTTTTTTCCACAAGGGATCGTGATGTCTTTCTATGGGATCGCGGGTCTCTTTATTAGCTCCTATTTGTGGTGCACAATTTTGTGGAATGTAGGTAGTGGTTATGATCGATTCGATAGAAAAGAAGGAATAGTATGTATTTTTCGTTGGGGATTTCCTGGAAAAAATCGTCGCATCTTCCTCCGATTCCTTATAAAAGAAATTCAGTCCGTAAGAATAGAAGTCAAAGAGGGTATTTATGCTCGTCGTGTCCTTTATATGGAAATCAGAGGCCAGGGGGCTATTCCCTTGACTCGTACTGATGAGAATTTAACTCCCGGAGAAATTGAACAAAAAGCTGCTGAATTGGCCTATTTCTTGCGCGTACCAATTGAAGTATTTTGAGAAATGAACTGAGAATTAACTCGGCAGGAGGCAAAAAACTCAAGAACCCTTTCTATAACATAACTTAACTGAAGTTTCTTCAGAACGCTCATTCCAGTCAAAGCCGACGTATATGGAACAACCATAAAACGGAACTTTTTTTGTCCACAAAAATGGTCTTTTATACGTATGGAAATCCACTCAACTCAATTCAGTAACAAAACAAGTAACAAATCGAGGATTCATTCCATATATCAAAATATTTCAAAATAAAAGAAATTTATTTAAGTCCAATAATAGTTGTTGGAATTGACACTTTCGATCTAGATAGATCATATCTTGTAAATTATTTCTTTTTTGTCAATCGGCGTTTTTTTATCCTTTCTTTTATACTCCTTAATGACCCAACAGTTGGATCTCTTATAATGATAACTATCCAATTTCTGTCTTGTTTTGTTACTCATTTTTGATCATCAAAATATTCTTCAAAAATTTCTCTCAATTATTCTATTCCTGGACTCTGGGTAGTCAGTGAAATTTTTTCGAAATATTTGATATTTTGATAGAATGATAGAAAAAGAGTTCTTTCGTCTCAAAATGAATACTATTAATTACTTGAAGTGGTTCTTTAGGACATTCGTCGAAAGGAGACACTTGCTTCGAATTTGACGAATTGAGATATCTGGAAACAATATTTTTTTAGTATTTCTTGATTCGAATTCGAAGTGAATTCTTATTCTATTTCTGTATTCTTTCTAGATTCAAGGACTAACCACGGAATCACAAATAAAATTGAATAGATTCATAGGTTCGATACCTTGGAATTGTAATAGAACTCATGCTTGATAGAAATATTAGATCGCATAGAGTCGACGAATGAGGTGGGTTCATTAACAATTCACAGATGAAAAAATGGCAAAAAGGAAAGCATTCACTCCTCTTCTATATCTTGCATCTATAGTATTTTTGCCCTGGTGGATTTCTCTCTCATTTAATAAAATTCTGGAATCTTGGGTTACGAATTGGTGGAATACTAGGCAATCCGAAACTTTTTTGAATGATATTCAAGAAAAGAGTATTCTAGAAAAATTCATAGAATTAGAGGAACTCCTCTTCTTGGAGGAAATGATAAACGAATACTCGGAGATAGATCTACAAAAGCTTCGTATAGGAATCCACAAAGAAACGATCCAATTAATCAAGATACACAATGAAGATCGTATGAATACGATTTTGCACTTCTCGACAAATATAATC